AGATATTTTTTGTTTCCTACTTACACGTGCCCATATCCTTGTTCTTCTATCAATTTCTAATTCCGATCTTCCTCCCCAATCTGATATTATAGTGCTGGTATAAACAGCATTTCTGTTATGATCCAATTCTGAACGATAGTAAATACCGGGACTTTGCAATATTTGATTGATCACAATTCTGTATATTCCATTTACTATAGAGGTTCCCAGGGAATTCATTAGAGGAATGTTTCCAATAAAAACAGTTTGTTGTTGCATATCCCTACCGGTTTTCCAAATGACTCCCGCAGGGACATATAATTCAGAAGAATATGTGAGTGATTCATATACAGCATCTCTTTCCTTTATCAGGGGCTCCACCAATTGATACCTTTCCACAAATAATTGAAATTCCATTTCTTGATCTCTATCTTCAATTTTTGGAAACTTATGAAATTCTTCCGTTAAACCTTGATTAATGAACCTACAAAATCCCTCAAATTGTATCTGACTAAATCCAGGTATTGTGGACATTCCCTCATTTCCATTCCGAAGCATCTTAATCTTAAGTTTCCTATTTATTTTTATTGAAAAAATTCAATTATTGATTCACTATTCATCGACCCATATGGATCGACCTAGCAATAATAGAATGTATATTCTGTTTACTGAATCACATAAAATTTTAGTCAACTCCATATATCTATTTCAAACGTATGAACGGAGATGGAACGGCGGAATAAAGAACATTTTGGGCGCAGGTTCAAATTTTCGACGGGTTAAATTGAGAAACTATTTCTGGAAAAAAATTCTGTTATTTATACTTATGGAGCCCTTTCAAAATTGGTCCAACTTCTACCTAACGTATTAGTATGATATTACGATCCGACGGGATACCACAAAAAGGAATGATTGAGATTGAATCTCCTCTTTATATCTATATAAATGAAATAAAGACAGAATAATCAGAAGTAGTATAGAGTTTTCCCTTTTTTAACACAAAAAATGGAATTTCATGTTCCAAAAAGAATTGGCGGATTTTTTTTTTGTAGGGAGGGAAATTTATAGAATACGCTTGAATTGTATAACTTAATATAAATATACTAAAAAAAAAATATTGTATTTATTAAGTACATGTTGATACGGCTATCTATCCATATATCACATCCTTTCTTGCAATTTCTGGAGCAACATTAACATGGATCACACTCCACCAAAATTCGTATTTTATTTTTATATTCAATATTTCAATCTATTTATTCAATGAAAAATTGAAATATGAGAATTCTCTCTAGGGATATGTACATAAGAGAGAGAGAGACCCGTCTCGGTATCTGGGTAACAATTTGTGTTTTGGGGTTTACATATACACATATATGTTGTTATAATTGCAATAGAAAAGTATTTTTTATTGAAAAAAAAATGAGATTAGTCATAAATTGGTCATAAATCAATTTTCTTTTTCCATTCAAGGAAATAAAATTTTATCTCCGATAAAAATTGAGGAACCATTCACTAATTTCAATTTAAAGACTAATTTAAAGTAAATTGTTAATGGTTCCAATTTGCCCTGAATTTTTCAGTCTGTCGCCAGAATTTGACTCTTAATAGAAAAGAAACGAGAAGGGAAATTATTAACTGATGTATATTTTGAGATATAATAAATCGAAGAAAATAATAGAAACCAGATAAAAAAAAAGAATGTGTTTTTGAGGATTAAGTACAACGGGATTCAAGATAAAAAAAGAGTTAGTAGTAGAAATAGAATATGGCTAATATTTCCATTTTATTTTGGATCGAATTTGGCGGCATGGCCAAGTGGTAAGGCGGGGGACTGCAAATCCTTTATCCCCAGTTCAAATCCGGGTGTCGCCTGATCAACCAAAGATTTTTGATTTCTTATTCTGCCGATCTAATTCGATGAATTATTGCTCCGCAAGAAGTGGAGGCGTGGACGTGTCAATACTTTATTTTTATAAACTATAGCATAGGTTTTAGAAAAGACTGTAACTTTTTTTCTTAAAATCTAAGTCTAGCCCAAATCAAATCAGCAGTAATAGGGATGAAGCAAAAACCTCAATTATTAATTTAATCATTGGTAATGATTGATTCTCACCATTTTTTGAAAAAAAAAATAATGGAATTAAGATCGGAAATCTCGATATACAAAGATTCCTAAGAGGCACCCTATTTTTACTACTAGAATAAAAGATAAAAGACTAGCATATCAAAATCTCTTAAACAATTTTTAATTTTAAGTAGCGTCTCGTGATTCTGTTGGGTATTAAATTAGATTGGATACAATGATGGGAAATAAATTTCGGGCTTGTAGAAAGGCACGAAGATACTTTGTATTTAAACTCACGAAAGGCTATGAGTGCTCAGACATAGAATCAGAATAGTTGGTCGACTCTTATAGTATAGAGTAAAGGTAAAAATTGAAAAAAAAAGATATATGTATGTAGTAATAGTGGCAGTGGGTTCTACCGATTCTTTCATAGAAAGACAGTAAGCTTAGATCAAATAGAAAATAGAGGTATCTGATATATAGTTGTGTATAGAAAAGGCGCGTGTATCATCTTGTACTTACTACTTCCTGATTCTACCGGAAATCTTAAAATATTGAAACTTGTTGCAAATGTATTCATTGAATTGATTTGGTTCATCAATAGTCTTAAGTCAGAATCCTATTTTGACTCTGTGCCATTGATTCCACTATGATTATTAAATAATAATCGAATAATTATTTCATAGAAATAAGGGACATAATTCACATGGATATAGTAAGTCTTGCTTGGGCTGCTTTAATGGTCGTCTTTACATTTTCTCTTTCACTTGTAGTATGGGGAAGGAGTGGACTCTAGTGCTGTGGACACTACAAATACTAAATTGAGTAATCGATTGCTCAATCGAACTGTATCAATTCTTTATTAATTGTTTTGCGAAGCCTTGCCTTAAAAAAAAGTATTCAAAATTGTACTGGAATAGAGTAATAAATCATTATCATAATTGTATTTTGAAACTCAAATCTACGCATAATAGAAGATTCTTTCCAACCGAATTTTGACTAATTTGACTAAATAGTCTATATTTTTTTTCTTTTCGAAAAAAAATTCTGTTATTATGACACTATATCTTTTCTTTCCACTGTAAGCGAAACGATTAGTGATTGTCCAAAGAGGTCCTACACATAATAAAATTAGATCTTTCTTCCGTTAGGCTATTTACATATTACACATTTCACATTTTTTTTTTAACTTCTAGAAATTATACTTTTTTGACTCATCTCATGTTTTGTTTAAACATGAAAAACGGCCAGGTTTACTCTAACCCCTTTTCCAAATCCGAAGAAGTTATCATATAACTACGCGGATCATCCATTAATTGTTCAATCAATGACTTCTTGAGATGAAAAAAAAAGAAATAGAATTTCAGTTTTATCTTATCTATATGTACATCTACTATATACATATTGTAATTTTATCTATATGAAGCCTATATTAATATTAGTATACAATACTAGCTAGTGTGGTAGAAAGAACTATATATTATAGTTCTTTCTATCACACTAGCTTAGATACTTAATAAGCTACTTCTGTTCTGATTCCAGCTCAGCGCAATCATTTCATTTAAGACTTCGAGTTTGAATTCTTTTCTTTCATTTCTTGAATCATTGAATTGAACTGCTAAGAACTGATAATTCAAGTTTCATTCAAATTAATTATTTTGGCTAACTGTTTTTACATAGATGATAAGTAAAAAAGCAGTAGGAATTAGAATGAACAGTGCAGTAGCAATAAGTGCGAGAATATTGACTTCCATAATCTAATCTTTTTTTTTCGCAATAACTTAACTCGGGATCTAATCCCATAGAGATGATAAATTTGATTCCTGTAAATTCAATGGGATGAATTGTATCTTGATGATACTGAATCAGATCAATATTATGAATAAAAATTTCTGATCTATCAAATCAATTTCTCGTTGAGAATTGAATAGTATAACATAGGGAGATCTTTTATCCATACAAAAAACCATTTTTAATTAGATCATAAATACCTATCATTAGGTTTTCATCCTTTTTCCACTTGTTCTTTTCTATAACCTAGCATCTTATCTTTCTTATACAATTCTTCTACTTATACATATACATAGGATTTTGTATATAGAATTATAAGGTATTATATAACCGGTATTCTCTAGGGCATACAGAGAGACGAACAGTATAAGTATAAGTGAGATGTAAAAAAGGTAAGGTTAAGTCTAAAAAATCGACTATTCAAGCTTTACCTTTACTAAGAATAAGAAAAGAAAGGAACCCTACTTGGTTTTGTTGGTCTTTTTATGTTATTTTATTAGTATACTCTTTGTTTTGTTGGATTGGAGTTGGAACGTATACATCAAAAATGCAATATAAAATAAAATTGGAATGAGAATGAAATAAATTGTTTCAAATCAGTAGTCATAATTGAGGCTAAAAAAAAATTAGATTTAGAAAAGATGTGCTTTAACCTAAAAAGTACTTTGCCGGAGAATTAAATTCTATGAAGATTAAGTTCATTGTATATCATATAATAAACAAAGCTATTTTGTGTCTGTACCCCCCCAAAAATCTGAGCACTCTATTCCATTTCATTGATCAAGAGCAGAATGATTGAAAAAAAAAAGAGTATTGGTATCTCTTAAACTTTAAATACTGAATATAGCATATAGTACCAATTGTACTAAATCTACATATATTTTTCCTTATCAATTAGTACTGGGGAAGAAAAGGAACTTCCCATATTTTTCTGATGAGACATGCGAAACAAAAGAAATAATCTTCACGGTGCGAATTTGTTTGATTCCATTTTGATCTTCGTCTTCCCTTTCGCAAAAATTGAGAAATGAATTTCTCAATTCATGAGATCCTAGTTCGGGACTGACGGGGCTCGAACCCGCAGCTTCCGCCTTGACAGGGCGGTGCTCTGACCAATTGAACTACAATCCCGGCGAGGTGTATAGCATACATATACTTAGGATTTCATAAGAATATTCTACTCGTGATGTTGGAACGTAACAGATATGCGAATGCTATATTGATATTATATCCACATAAACACAGGCTTTAGTGAGAATGAGACGGATTATTAGTAACTAGTTATTTTTGATTTTATTGTTAAATAAAAATAATCAATCTTTCAATGAGATGAAAAAAAAAGATAGAGAAAAATTTTTCTTTATTTATCTACGAAGCAGGCATTACCCTTTCTTTTCTATAGGATAAATTAATTATATCTTACTCATGGGGCGGTGAATTCTTGGGCCGAGCTGGATTTGAACCAGCGTAGACAGTCGTCAACGAATTTACAGTCCGTCCCCATTAACCGCTCGGGCATCGACCCAGGAAGAATTCTTTATATGCTTATTGATAATCCATGATCAACTTCCTTTCGTAGTACCCTACCCCCAGGGGAAGTCGAATCCCCGCTGCCTCCTTGAAAGAGAGATGTCCTGAACCGCTAGACGATGGGGGCATATTGGCCCGACCGTCATCATACTATAATGATAGTATGAATAGTTTTTTGGAATTGTCAATATAATCTAATGGTATGGCTAGATTCGAACAGTCTTTTTATATTTTGATTCTATAGGATTTGAATTTGAATTGAACGTTTTTTTTTCTTCAAATTTAACTCATTGCTTCGTTTCTTGTTCAGATAAAATCTGTCTATCACTATCTCACATTAAGTCAGAAAATTCAAAAACGAGAAAAATTTGACCCCTTTTCTAGGTAAATAGAATTTATTTTTCCATTATGAGTCTACTGCAAATATACATATATGCAGTAGACTCATAATGGAAAATGGCTAAGTCATGAATTGAGCAGGCCCTTTTAACTCAGTGGTAGAGTAACGCCATGGTAAGGCGTAAGTCATCGGTTCAAATCCGATAAAGGGCTTTTTTCATGAAACTCGAGTCTTTGTCTTCGTTTTTCATCGAAGAATACAGATATTTTTGATAATAAAAAAAGGCAAACACTATTGTATTATTTATAATATAATGAGTTCTTATTATTTTATTTTGAGTTCTAATTAATAATTAAAAAGTTGAACATTAAATTATTATTATATTGACTAATTGAACTTAGTGGGTGGGGGCTTCTAGTCTGTAGTCACATAGTAGTGACATAATAGTCCTCCTTATATCTTATTATTATTTCTTTATATCTTATTATTATTTATTTAAATATTCCAGGAAACATAACATAAATATTCTAGATATCCAACCCCTATTTATTAATCACAAACCAAAATATTCCTACTTCCCTATTGTTCCCACCAAACCTACCATAAAAATGGTAACTAAAAAAAAAAGTAAGTGGACCTGACCCATTGAATCATGACTATATTGGCTATTCTGATATTTAAATTCGATATATATTAAATTGTAGAAAGCGGGTTTTTTATTTCCTTTTTTAGTTTCTTAGATCACAAAAGACAAGAATTTGTGATCACAAAAGACAAGAATTTGTCGATATTTATGATTTGATTTTCTTGTTAATGGACGCTCTATAGGAATAAATCGCTATTCTTTTCCGATACATATAATATATTCTTTTCCGATACAATATATATATATAATATTGAAAAATCCATTTTTCAATATCTTTCCTTAATTTCAAAATCTGATTCCCATATTGTTTTGTTTCAGCAATGCAAATAGAGAATGAACGCGAGAAAGGGGCCTTCAGTTCCAGTTTATCATTATTTCATTTAATATTTCATTTAGGGGCAAGGAAAAAAGAAATTTTCCTTTTTTTGTTGGACTCATTAAAAGATATATTCTGGAATCTGAGTTACAGGACAATTTAGGGTGCAAATGGTTATATAGTAAAGACTAGTCGAATTGCACTCATGGAGTTACCTAGGTCGGTTTATCAACCAATAGAAAATAAAAAAGAATTCTTCTTTTTTTTTTCGAAACCCATTGTATTCTAAAGGGCATGGAACAACGAATCGTACATACATAATTGAACTATCGCATGCCCTGAAAATGAGATGAGGTGTTCGGAAATGGTTGAAGTAGTTGAATAGGAGGATCACTATGACTATAGCTCTTGGTAAAATTACCAAAGAAGAAAATGATTTATTTGATATTATGGATGACTGGTTACGGAGGGATCGTTTTGTTTTTGTAGGCTGGTCCGGCCTATTGCTCTTTCCTTGTGCTTATTTCGCTTTAGGGGGTTGGTTCACAGGTACAACTTTTGTAACTTCATGGTATACTCATGGATTGGCCAGTTCCTATTTGGAAGGTTGTAATTTCTTAACTGCTGCGGTTTCTACCCCTGCAAATAGTTTAGCACATTCTTTATTACTACTATGGGGACCTGAAGCACAAGGGGATTTTACTCGTTGGTGTCAATTAGGAGGGCTGTGGACTTTTGTTGCCCTCCATGGTGCTTTCGGACTAATAGGTTTTATGTTACGCCAATTTGAACTTGCTCGATCTGTTCAACTGCGACCATATAATGCAATC